TTTGAAGCACGGGCAGAACCGGAAGCGCCCCTTGTTTCAAAGAGAGGAGGACGGGTTATTCACATTTCATTTGATGGTCAGAGGCGAATTGAAAGCTAAGCAGTGGTAATTCTAAAGATCCCCCGGGGAAAAATAGAGATGTCTCCTACGTTACCCGTAATATGTGGAAGTATCGACGTAATTTCATAGAGTCATTCGGTCTGAATGCTACATGAAGAACATAAGCCAGATGACGGAACGAAGAGACCTAGGATGTATAAGATCATAACATGAGTGATTCGGCAGATTTGGATTCCTATATATCCACTCATGCGGTACTTCATCATACGATTCATATAAGATCCATCTGTCTAGATATCATCATATACATCCAGAAAGCCGTATGCTTTGGAAGAAGCTTGTACAGTTTGGGAAGGGGTTTTTATTGATCAAAAAGAAGAATCTACTTCAACCGATATGCCCTTAGGCACGGCCATACATAACATAGAAATCACACTTGGAAAGGGTGGACAATTAGCTAGAGCAGCAGGTGCTGTAGCGAAACTGATTGCAAAAGAGGGTAAATCGGCCACATTAAGATTACCATCTGGGGAGGTCCGTTTGATATACAAAAACTGCTTAGCAACAGTCGGACAAGTGGGTAATGTTGGGGTGAACCAGAAAAATTTGGGTAGAGCCGGATCTAAGTGTTGGCTAGGTAAGCGTCCTGTAGTAAGAGGAGTAGCTATGAACCCTGTAGACCATCCCCATGGGGGTGGTGAAGGGAGGGCCCCGATTGGTAGAAAAAAACCCACAACCCCTTGGGGCTATCCTGCGCTTGGAAGAAGAAGTAGAAAAAGGAATAAATATAGTGATATTTATATTCTTCGTCGCCGTAAATAGTAAAGTAAATAGGAATATTGAAAATCGAATAGGATAAGTAATCGGTGGGCGAACGACGGGAATTGAACCCGCGCATGGTGGATTCACAATCCACTGCCTTGATCCACTTGGCTACATCCGCCCCTCCTCTCTCTCTAAAGCTAAAGGAGTCAATCTCCTTTAAAGGATAAAATTTCTACCATACAATTAATTATTATTGTATTGAGTGTTTCTTATTGAGTCTTTCTTACTTTCTTTCATACTGAGATACATGGACATACAATACCAATAAAGTCATTTTTATTTTTAGGAACGTACATTAATTTCAGATTGATACAGAACAAAAGTATGATATTCGATCATGAACTAACCAACAATAATATTTTCTTAAGTTGAAGTAAATCAACTTTATTTCATAGTCAATAAAAAAAAAAAAAGGAGTAATCAGCTGTGACGCGTTCACTAAAAAAAAATCCTTTTGTGGATAATCATTTATTGGGAAAAATTGAGAAGCTCAACATGAGGGAGGAGAAAGAGATAATAGTAACTTGGTCCCGAGCATCTACCATTATACCCACAATGATAGGCCATACAATTGCTATTCATAATGGAAAAGCACATTTACCCATTTATATAATAGATCGTATGGTGGGTCACAAATTGGGAGAATTCGCACCGACTCTGACTTTCCGGGGACACGCGAGAAACAATAATGTATCTCGTCGTTAATAAAGTGAAATAGGTGCTCGTCATTCATTGGTGGGAGGTAACCCTTATGTCAAAGTGGAGAAGTTGGAAGAGGAGCATGAAAAAACATAGGAAGAAGAGGAGCTCGAGTACACAAGTACAAGCTTTAGCTCAACATATATGTATGTCTGCTCACAAAGCGCGAAGAGTTATTGATCAGATTCGTGGACGTTCCTATGAGAAAACACTTATGCTACTAGAACTTATGCCTTATCGAGCATCTTATCCCATTTTAAAATTGGTTTATTCTGCAGCAGCAAATGCTAGTCACAATAAGGGTTTCAACAAAGCTGATTTAGTCATTAGTCAAGCCGAAGTCAATGGGGGTACTATCATTAAAAAGTTAAAACCTCGGGCTCGAGGACATAGTTATCCGATAAAAAGACCCACCTGCCATATAAATATCGTTTTGAAAGATCAATCTAAAACGAAAACTCAACAAGATTTCGTTTTAGAGAATAAAGGTGTATTTAAAGATACTATAATAGAGAGATATCCAGAGAAAGAGAGAGAGAGAGAGAGAGAGATAAACTTCTTTAAACGCCTCCTTCGGTTTCCAAATTGGAATAGAGATAAATAGATATATATAGAGAGAGAAAGAGATCGGGATAAATATGATATGGGAAAAAAAATAAATCCACTTGGTTTCCGACTTGGTGCAAACCAAAGTCATCGTTCCCTTTGGTTCGCACAACCAAAAAGTTATTCCAGGGGTCTCCAAGAAGATGAAAAAATACGGGATTGTATCAAGAATTATGTACAAAAAAATATGAGATCTGGTTCAGAAGGAATTTCACATATAGAGATTAAAAAAAAAATCGACCTGATCCAGGTCATAATCTATATTGGATTCCCAAATTTGTTAATAGAGGGTCGAACGCGAGGAATCGAAGAATTACGGATCAATGTACAAAAAGGGTTTCGTTCTGTGAACCGTAGACTTAACATTGCTATCACAAGAGTTGCAAAACCTTATGGACAACCTAATATTCTTGCAGAATATATAGCTCTACAATTAAAGAATAGAGTTTCGTTTCGAAAGGCAATGAAAAAAGCTATTGAATTAACTGAACAAGCTGATACAAAAGGAATTCAAGTGCAAATTGCAGGGCGTATCGACGGAAAAGAAATTGCACGTGTCGAATGGATCAGAGAAGGTAGGGTTCCCCTACAAACCATTCGAGCTAAAATTGATCATTGTTCCTATACAGTTCGAACTATCTATGGGGTATTAGGCATCAAAATTTGGATATTTGTAGATGAGCAGTAATGGGTCTTTCCTTCCCATTCTATACTGCGATAGAACAAAAAATTACAAACTCTTTCATTGATCCTTTTTCCCTTCAATCAAAAATGAACAATTCTCATTCTAATTATTAATTATATAGGGTTGAATAAAAATTCGATTGACCATTTGATAGAATTGCTATGCTTAGTGTGTGACTCGTTGGTTTTTTCTTTAGAGTTGGATTCAAAAAAAAAAAACAAGGGGCCAGCCCATAACTAATAACTATATAACTAATAACCAGCTCATTGCTTCGTATTATCGAGATCCAAGAAAGCAGTCACTATATGATGTGTCGATCATATAGTTGTAGCAACTGAAATCGTTTTTTTTTTTTTCATAAAGGAAAAATAAATCTGATTATGGGTTGTAAAGCGAGGATATGGGTAATAAAGAAGGGTGAGAGAAAGAAAGGAAGAGAATATCAATCAATGCTATATGATTCCAATATGTATGGTCTATGAATCATCTCATAAAAGGCAGCGTGATAAAGCATCAATACAGATTCGTTTATAAGTAGATGAATCCGGTTCATAGGAAAAATGAAAATAATAAAGAGCCTCGAGTCAATAGAGACTGAGGAGATTGACTCGGGAACAAATGAAATTGGGAGCTCCACCGCAGAGTTCAGACCTAACCATTAATGGAGAAGCTATGGGAACGACGGAACCTGTGACTGCATAAGATTCTATTGAAAAGGAATCCTAATGATTCATTGGGTGGGATGGCGAAACCAACCAAGAACCCATTTATTTATTCCGAAAGGTCGTGGGTTGACCCTACGAATGAAGCAGATTTTTAAGAGTCAATATTCGCCCGCGAACCCTTCTTTAGTGGATTGCAAAATTTTAGGCGATTCCATTCAGTAAGGGCCAAAAGAAGGATTCTTATAATTATAAAATATAAAAGGAAAGGCATTCATTATCCATAAATAGAAATATACGTCCTATAAATTATAAATCGAAATAGAAAGATACGTCTAGCTGCTGTATATACAAGATATACAGATTCCTACATGATGGATTAACTATCAAGCAAGAAATCCCATGATTCAGCGTATTATTCATTAAATACATGTGTATTTGTAATATTATTGAATCGTTTCGTTCGCGAGGAGCTGGATGAGACGAAAATCTCATGTCCGGTTCTGCAGTAGAGATGGGATTGAGAAACAACCATCAACTATAACCCCAAAAGAACCAGATTCCGTAAACAACATAGAGGAAGAATGAAGGGAATATCTTATCGAGGCAATTATATTTGTTTCGGTAGATACGCTCTTCAGGCACTTGAACCCGCTTGGATCACATCTAGACAAATAGAAGCAGGGCGACGAGCAATGACACGATATGCGCGTCGTGGTGGAAAAATCTGGGTACGTATATTTCCCGACAAACCCGTTACAGTAAGACCCACAGAAACACGTATGGGTTCAGGGAAGGGATCCCCCGAATATTGGGTATCCGTCGTTAAACCGGGTCGAATACTTTATGAAATGGGCGGAGTCTCAGAAACTGTAGCCAGAGCAGCTATTGAAATAGCTGCGTGCAAAATGCCTATACGAACTCAATTCGTTATTGCGGGATAGGGATGTGAAACCAAAAGAAAGGAGTATTTTTGATGAAAAATACAATTGCAGATTTATTTATTTCTGGACAGACAATATTTCTTTCTTTTTTCCTTCGCCCTTTGCATTGAAAAAACAGATTCAAAAAAAAAAAAAAAAAAAGAAAAATGATATGATTCAACCTCAGACCCATTTGAATGTAGCAGACAACAGCGGGGCTCGAGAATTGATGTGTATTCGAATCATCGGAGCTAGTAATCGCCGATATGCTCATATCGGTGATGTTATTGTTGCTGTAATCAAAGAAGCAGTACCCAATATGCCTCTCCAAAGATCAGAAGTGATCAGAGCTGTAATTGTACGTACATGTAAAGAACTCAAACGTGACAACGGTATGATAATACGATATGATGACAATGCAGCGGTTGTCATTGATCAAGAAGGAAATCCAAAAGGAACTCGAGTTTTTGGCGCGATCGCTCGGGAATTGAGACAGTTGAATTTCACTAAAATAGTCTCATTAGCTCCTGAGGTATTATAAAGACTAGTAGATGAGACCATTCTATTATATTATATAATTATAGTTATATTATATAATTATAGTAGGGGAAGTAGATCAAATCCATTAGTAGATTGTGTCTCATGCATATACCTTTAATAATTCATAAAAAAAAAATTTAAAGTGAAAATGAAAATAAAGAAAAAAAAAAAAACAGAACATGCTGATTATATCAAAATGGGGAAGCCCTAATAATTATAGTTCGTCATGAGTAAGGACACTATTGCCGATATAATAACTTCTATAAGAAATGCTGACATGGATAAAAAAGGAACAGTTCGAATAGCATCTACTAATATAACCGAAAACATTATTAAAATACTTCTACGAGAAGGTTTTATTGAAAATGTTAGGAAACATCGAGAAAACAACAAATATTTATTGATTTTAACCCTGCGACATAGAAGGAATCGGAAAGGAACATATAGAAATATTTTAAAGTGTATCAGCCGACCCGGTCTACGAATCTATTCCAACTATAAACGAATTCCTAGGATTTTAGGTGGAATAGGTATTGTAATTCTTTCTACTTCTCGAGGTATAATGACAGATCGAGAAGCTCGACTAAAAGGAATTGGAGGAGAAATTTTATGTTATATATGGTGATCCTTCTGGTATACGAATTTGATCTGTAACTTTCTATTTGTGAAAAAGAGAGGAAGGGCAGGTTGTCTAATATAACTCCTCCTCCATTAGTTGATACTTCAAGGGGGTTACCTGAAATGAAAGAACAAAAATTGATTCATGAAGGTTTAATTACTGAATCACTTCCCAATGGTATGTTCCGGGTTCGTTTAGATAATGAAGATCTGATTCTAGGTTATGTTTCGGGGAGGATCCGACGTAGTTTTATACGGATACTACCAGGAGATAGAGTGAAAATCGAAGTAAGTAGTTATGATTCAACCAAGGGACGTATAATTTATAGACTTCGCAACAAAGATTCGAATGATTAGGTGACTTTTGAAACATTTCTTCCATGGGGATACAATTCGAGGTTCAAAATTGCAAGAGACTTATTTTCTTCAAAAGAGTAGATTCGGAATTAAGGAATGACAAATATGAAAATAAGGGCTTCTGTTCGTAAAATTTGCGAAAAATGTCGACTGATCCGTAGGCGAGGACGAATTATAGTAATTTGTTTCAATCCGAGACATAAACAGAGACAAGGGTAATCTTTCTAAAAAGGACCTTTCTAAAGTAAAGGACCCGATGTACAAATAAAGGATCTGTTTTGACATGAAATGGATATATCCGTATATCTCTGACTCATATTTATGAGATGCTAAAATATGGCAAAACCTATACCAAGAATTGGTTCGCGTAGGAATGGACGTAGAATACCAAAAGGAGTTATTCATGTTCAAGCGAGTTTCAACAATACCATTGTAACTGTTACGGATGTGCGAGGTCGGGTGGTTTCTTGGTCCTCCGCGGGTACTTGTGGATTCAGAGGCACAAGAAGAGGGACACCTTTTGCTGCTCAAACCGCAGCAGGAAATGCTATTCGTACAGTAGTGGATCAGGGTATGCAACGAGCAGAAGTCATGATAAAGGGTCCTGGTCTCGGAAGAGATGCAGCATTACGAGCCATTCGTAGAAGTGGTATACTATTAAGTTTCGTACGTGACGTAACCCCTATGCCACATAATGGATGTAGACCTCCTAAAAAAAGGCGTGTGTAGAAATAAGAATTGAACTGATTTCAAGAGAAATAAATGATTCAATGATCTGATCAATAATATTAGTATGGTTCGAGAGGAAGTAGCAGTATCCACTCGGACACTACAGTGGAAGTGTGTTGAATCAAGAACAGACAGTAAGCGCCTTTCCTATGGACGTTTCATTCTGTCCCCGCTTATGAAAGGTCAAGCAGATATGATAGGTATCGCTATGCGAAGGGCTTTACTTGGAGAAATAGAAGGAACATGTATCACACGCGCAAAATCTGATAAGATACCACATGAATATTCTACGATAGTCGGTATTGAAGAATCAGTACATCAAATTTTAATGAATTTGAAAGAAATTGTATTGAGAAGTAATCTGTATGGAACTTGCGACGCATCTATTTTCGTCAGGGGTCCTAGATGCGTAACTGCTCAAGATATCATCTCACCACCTTCTGTGAAAATGGTTGATACTACACAGCATATAGCTAGCCTGACAGAACCCATTGATTTGTGTATTGGATTACAAATCGAGAGGGATCGCGGATATCGTATGAAAACCCCAAATAATGATCAAGATGGAAGTTATCCTATTCCTATAGAGGCTGTATCCATGCCTGTTCGAAATGCGAATCATAGTATTCATTCTTATGGGAATGGGAATGAGAAACAAGAAATACTTTTTCTAGAAATATGGACGAATGGAAGTTTAACTCCTAAAGAAGCACTTCACGAAGCTTCCCATAATTTGATTGATTTATTTATTCCTTTTCTACATGGGGAGGAAGAGGACATCAATTTAGAGGACAGT